CCGTCTATAATGATAGATGAATAACAAACTTTCAATTAAGCTTCTTCTTTCAATTGGTATTTTTGCGTATCCTCTTATTTTGAAAAAATGGAAACTTAGGTAAGTGCTTTAGAAATATATGTATAAAAAAAAACATATTTCATTTAGCTCCTTTATGCTTACTATAACTAGTTATTTTGGTTTTCTACTAGCGGCTTTAACTATAACCTCTGCTCTATTTATTGGTTTGAGCAAGATAGGACTTATTTAAAATTAATATTTGAAATGAATAATAAATCTTTCGCCGAGATTCCATGTATTCCATAGTTACTTACAGCCTCAATTGTCAATTCTTGGTCATTGAGATTCATGTCAATTCGGATTAATATTTAGGTAGATATTACCTCTTTTTTTTTCTTTCAAACAAATTGCAATGATTGAAGTTTTTCTATTTGGAATCGTGTTAGGTCTAATTCCTATTACTTTGGCTGGATTATTCGTAACTGCATACTTACAATACAGACGTGGTGATCAGTTGGACCTTTAATTAAGTTTGATTAAGATCGATTAACATCTCTTTTTTTTATTGACCTCCTCCTTTCTTTTTATTTAATCCACAGGAGGTCAAATTCCTATTGCTGTGCAAGTTACTGAATCCATTTCAGTCTAATTCGATTTAAGAATCAAAAAATCACGCTCTGTAGGATTTGAACCTACGACATCGGGTTTTGGAGACCCACGTTCTACCGAACTGAACTAAGAGCGCTTTCTTATCTGAATAGACAGGGCTGTAAAGAAAAGGCATTTGATTTTGTATGCATAGTATCATAAAAATGAAAGATTATGCCCAATTTGAATCGACCTCAGCTGATCCCTCGTTACTGCTCAAAGGAGCGTAGGGATGACAGGATTTGAACCCGTGACATTTTGTACCCAAAACAAACGCGCTACCAAGCTGCGCCACATCCCTTCCATTGTTCTACACTGTCATTGTATTGTATAGAATTCCTGTCTTGTTTTCCACATCGTTATTTTCTCCGTTGATATACGCAATTTTTTGCCCATTTCTTGGTCTCATTTAACAATTTAACATATAATAATAACAGATTTGTATACAAAAATGAGTATTTTTCGGAAATGCTCGGTAAGGGGGAGATGCTTTTTTCTGTTTTAAGAAAAGGTAAAATCCTATTTATTTTTACTGGATCATTGTACAATTTTATATATTAATAAAATAATAATAATAGAGGAGAATTCAATTTAAATTAGGGATTACGTGTACAACTAGAAGTGGTCCTTAACTACAGATTTATGTATTACAATAAAAATAAAAAAGGAGGGTTTTCAATGCGAGATTTAAAAACATATCTCTCCGTGGCACCAGTACTAAGTACGCTATGGTTCGGGGCTTTAGCAGGTCTATTGATAGAGATTAATCGTTTTTTTCCGGATGCGTTGACATTCCCCTTTTTTCATTCTAGTTATTGACATGGGAAGGAATGAAGAAGATTAAAGATACAATCAAATATCTGTGACTAACCCCCTCCCCTCTTTTCTCTTTTTTCCCTTTTTCAAATTGAAAATTGGAATAAGGGAGGAAAGAGAAATAAATTCAACATATGCGAGGCTCAGGTTCAATTAATGAATATTAATATTAATAATAGGAATGGGAGTAAAATAGAAAATGTGGGTCTAAGGAAAGAGTATTATACAAGATATTTAAATGAAAAATGAAATACTGTACTTCGATTTGAAATCGAGTTTCGAAATCTTTGTATTACTTATTATTTTATTTACTATGACTTTTATTTACTATGTACTTTGATCTTTCTTTTAGAATTCGATTTCAAGTTAGTAATTTCTATTTGTTTTCCTTCCCCTTTTCTTCTTCGTTTTGAATCGAAAATGGAAGAGTTGAATAAATCCAAAATTCAAAGGAGGTTCATGGCCAAGGGTAAAGATGTTCGAGTAACGGTGATTTTGGAATGTACCAGTTGTGTCCGAAACAAGGTTAATGGGGTAGCAAGAGGCATTTCCAGATATATTACTCAAAAGAACCGTCACAATACGCCTAATCGATTAGAATTAAGAAAATTTTGTCCGTATTGTTACGAATATACGATTCATGGGGAGATAAAGAAATAGAGCGAACTGAGTACCTGTATGTTACCCTTTCAAGGAAGGGTAAAAAATGACATTATATATAACATATTTAAATAGAAAATAAACAAATCCTATTTGGCAAAATTAGAATCAAGAAATAGGATTTTTGAGATAAAGATAAGGAATAGACTAAAACAAACTATGGATAAATCCAAACGACCTTTTCTTAAATCCAAGCGATCTTTTCGTAGGCGTTTGCCCCCGATTCAATCGGGGGATCGAATTGATTATAGAAATATGAGTTTAATTAGTCGATTTATTAGTGAACAAGGAAAAATATTATCTAGACGAGTGAATAGATTAACCTTGAAACAACAACGATTAATTACTATTGCTATAAAACAAGCTCGTATTTTATCTTTGCTACCCTTTCTCAATAATGAGAAACAATTTGAAAGAAATGAGTCGACCGCTAGAACTACTGGTCTTAGAACCAGAAATGACTAGGCTTACTTTGGTGTTTTTCCGAGAATCCAGATTTTATTATCGGGTTGTAAGAAAAAAAAGAATAGGAGAAAGCTTTTTCTTTTCTATTGAGCGTTTTCATTCATTTTGCCTATTTTAGCATATTTGATCCTAGTAGTTTCGACTCTACCTTCCCGGAGTTCATTCTCCGGGAAACTCTGTTTAAATTATTCCGGTGGATTCTTTACAACCTACTTCTTTTATTATCTCATTCGAAATCATAGAAAGACAATTCCTATTTAATATAGCTATTTGTGCAAGTATTTTACGATTAAGAAGCAACTGTCTCTTGGACAGATCGTGTATTAATCGACTATAACTATAGGATACTCTCCTTTCGCGGATTACTGCGTTTATCCGCGTGATCCACAAACGACGAAAATTTCTCTTTTGACTGCCCCGATCTCGATGAGCCGAAACCAAAGCTCTTATTTTCTGTTGAGTAATAGTTCGAGTAAGTCTTGAATGGGCTCCTCGAAAGCTTGATGCAAATAAACGAATTTTTGTTCTACGTCTCCGAGCTATATATCCCCGTCTAATTCTAGTCATTGAATAGATGAAACTTTCGCGAATAACTAATTTATTTCTTTTCTTTCAGTTATTCTTTTCCCCTTTCCTAATCTATTAATAACAAAACGGATTTTTCCAATGTATAAAATAAAAATTCCAATGGCTTTAGCTACTATAACCTTCCCGACCGCGATTTTTTAGGCACGAAATAAGAAATTCTATTCTGTTATAGGTGTCAAAGGATAAAGAAACGGCGGGTTACTTCGTTTCTATGGCGACTTCTTAAACGGTTAGGTCTTCTCTATACACCGGAGCCTTTACTTCATTACTTCATTTAATCAACGTTATTGGTAACTTGTATAGTTCACGCTTTTTGGCTCTACCTATGAATTATCCAGTAATAGGCCTTTCACAATGAGATCTACCTATACAGTAACGGTATTTAATTATGAAAGTTAGCTGGGTAGCTGACCCTCTTAGTCCGTTCTTGCCAGAGTAGGAGTGATAAATAGAAATACAATTTCCTCCGCTTAATGGATAACCATTTGCTACCAATGGAGAATTGCTTCTCATCTTAAATTGAAATGATTGGATTTGCACCAACGGAAACCATAAAATTGATACACAATGTAGGAATATGATAACTTTGATTCCTTTTCGATAGTGAATGGAATCCCTTCTTACATTCTATCCTATTCACTGGTACTGATCATTGATACCGGAAAGTTTATTTTCTTGCTTTTGTACCAGCTCATGATATGATCGAAACGAATCGCACATACACCCGAGTACATGTTCCTCGACGTTGAGGACATCCCCGAAGAGCGGGGGATTTCGTGACATTTCTGATGGGCTGTCTTGTATTTCTAATAAGTTGTTTAATAGTTGGCATGCTGAATTCTATACATAATGGGCTGGTTTAGATTGATCCTAACCGGATAATTATGAATTACTTCCATTTAATAGAATTCAATAATAGAATTAAATAGAATAGTAAAATCATAGATAAAATCTCAAATCGCGGATTTGTGTGAAATCCGTCTTATTTTCATTCAACCGCTACAAGATCAACAATTCCATAAGCTTGTGCTTCTGTTGCTGACATAAAAACATCTCTTTCCATGTCTTCGGATACAACCCATAAGGGTTTACCTGTTCTTTGTACATAAACCCTTGTGAGGGTTTCACGCATTTTCAGCAATTCTTCCGCTTCCAGGATAAATTCTCCCGTTTGTGCCTCATAAAACGAACTAGCAGGTTGATGGATCATTACCCTGATGATATAAAAAGAGTTCCTCTATCTCGCATGATGAAGCGAAGAGAAAAGAAATAGAAAGACTAATAGATAAAGTCGATAAAGACTAATAGGAAAAAGATAGAATTGAACAACCGTACGGGCATCTTTGGTGCATTGCATATGCATACGGCTTTACAATAAAATTGACCTTTCCCTTCCAGAAAGAGAAAAGTAAAATATCCCAGACTCAGATGGGTTAAATGATCAAATTGCCACCCTTCTTTTTTTTTTTTGTTAAAAAATACTATGATGGCTCCGTTGCCTTATATATTCATTTTTATTCTTTTTTTGTCTGTGATTTAGCAATCCCAAAGTTTCTTTTTGATCCAATTAAAGAAAAAATCTTGTTTTTTTCCCACTCCTTGCATAACATAAATATTGTTAAGTTAAGGGCATTCAGGTGTGAACAAAAAGGGTTTGTGACGCTGAGCTGGACTCCCGAAAATCGGAAATATCCTTTCTCCCATACTACTCTCTCGATACATAATCTAATGTTTTGAAAAAACAATCTTATATCGAATTCGAAGTGCCATGCTATTATTACTGAATATATTCATAGGGCGAAGGCATAGTCTTCTTTTTTTTT